ATTAATATAAGAGAATTTTTCTTTCAATAAAAATTTTACTCTTATAAAAACTAAAAAAAATCCAAAATATAACCATTTTGGATTATATTTATATTAATAAAATAATGATAATCAGAATACATTAAATATTATTAATACAGTAGATATAGACACTCCCACATTAAAATTACTGACATTAACAAATTCTTTTCCTATAACAGATGCTACGATTAAAAATAATGAATAATAAAAAGAAATTATAAAATAAACAAAAATTATAAAAAAAAACAACTTTCTAAGCAATATACTATTAGTAATAATTATAAATTCTGAAATAAAAGACAACGAAGGAGGCACCCCGCTATTGGATAAAAATACTAACGAAAACATAATTCCAAAAAATATACTAGACCCAAAAAATCTATTTATAAAATAAATTATACGCGTAGACGAAACATGGTAAAATTCCCCAATAACATAAAACATAAGAGTAGAAGTATAGCCGTGCGCCAATATTATTAATAAACCACTAACTTTACTTCTAATTATAATATAAATAATTGATAATAATAAAAAACTTATATGAGTAACAGAAGAATAAGCCGCTAAAGACTTGGCATCCCTTTGAAAAACACAGCTAAAAGAAGCTAAAATTATACCTAACAAAGAAATAATAACTCAAAAATTATTGTAAACAAAATTTATAGAGCCTAAAATCCGCAAATAACCTGCAGTACCCAACTTTAACAACAAACCAGCCAAAAGTATACTTGCAGTAGTGGGAGCCTCAACATGAGCCTTAGGAAGCCACAAATGCAAAAAATATACTGGAAACTTTATTATAAATCTTAAAGTTAACACAAAAAATAATTCCCAAGTTATAACAAAATCAAAATAACAAATTGTAAACATAAACATACTTTTATAATAAATAAATAAAAAAGGAAAAGAACACACAGCAGCATAAAACAACAAATAATAACCCGAGTTTACCTTTTCAATTTGTGCTCCATATCCTAAAATTATAATTAAAATAGGAAACATTGACAACTCAAAATATATATAAAGTATTAACATATTCCTAGAAATAAAAAACATATAACAAATTATAATCAAAATAGCTCTCAAAATTAACAAATTAAAATTTTTTTCACTAATTAAAACTATACCATAAATAAAAATTATTATAAAAATTAAAAGAACAAAAACATTAGAATCTACAACAAAAAATAAGCCCCCTCAAGAAATATTTTTAAATAGCATAAAACTAAATATAATAATAAACAAAAAAAATATTACAGGTTTAAAAAATATTATTAAACTTAAAAACAAGAATTCCAACAATACTAACAATTTCCCTGTAATTACAAGTTACATATTCTAAAATAAACTAAATTAGCAATAAGATCATCAATAAACAAATACAAATAAAAATAATCAAACCACATCAACAAAATGTCAATACAAAATAGCAAACTCTAATCCCAAATGATGATTATAATTAAAATGTGATTTCACCAAACGTAACAAATTAAAACCCAAAAATAATCCACCACACAATACATGAATTCCGTGAAATCCTGTTGATAAATAAAAAATTCTACCAAAAATACCATCAGAAATAGAAAACCTAGCTTCTTTATACTCCATTAATTGAATACACGTAAATCAAACAGCTAATACACAAGTTAAAATTATACTATTAGTACACCTTTTATTACTTAACAAGCTATGATGTGCTCAAGTTACTGAAACACCCCTCCTTAATAAAATAATAGTATTTAATAATGGTACACCAAAAGGATTGACCAAATGCATACCTATAGGCGACCATCTTTCACCCAATTCATGAACGGGTACTAAAGCTGCATCAAAAAATGTCCAAAAAATTCTAAAAAAAAATATAAATTCACTAAAAATAAATAAAACTACCCCAAATTTAAACCCATCTATTACAAAAAAATTATGATAACCTCTTAAACCTTCTATAGAAATATCTTTTCCCCAAGCAAAAGCAATTAACAAAACAACAAATAAACTAAATAATAAAGGTAATCACAAACCATATTTAAAAAATACTACAAAAGATCTAGTTAATCCCAAAGAAGCAAAAAATATATAATAAGCATATCTTGATAAACTTAAAATATGAAAATTATGATAAATAACATAATTTATTTCTTTAGATTCTAAATCTAACATATTTTATATACTATTTATGTTAAATAAATAATTTTTTTCTAAAATAATATATTAATATAATTAAAATAATTAATACAAAATAAATAACAGAAAATAAAGGCCCCAATATTGTAAAAGGTTCTTCTACCAAACATTGACCTAACCAACTTAAAATTACTGCTGATACAATTAAACTAAAAACCAAAAATTTATTTAATTTTACTAAGCAAGAAGTATAATTACTAATAAATACAAAAAAATAAAAAATAAGAATTCTTATTGCAAAAGCTACCACACCTAAAACTTTATTAGGGATAGCACGCAAAATTGTATAAGCAAACAAAAAATATCATTCAGGAACAATATGAACAGGTCTTATTATGGGATCAGCCTCAATAAATATTTCAGGATCTCCCAAATTATAAGGGTATCATAAAGAAAAAACAACAAAAATTAATCAAAACACCAAATTATAACTATCTTTATTTCAATAATCAGGTCCAAAACAAATTTTGTCATAATCACCGTGACAATATAATCTAGAAGTACTACCCGTTCTATGTAACAAAATTAAATGCAACAAAACCAAAACCAATAACCCTCATGGCAACAAAAAATGCAAAACAAAAAAAAACTTCAACGTAGCCCTAGTAACTCCGAATCCACTTCAAATTCATATTACAATTGAAGGACCCCAAATAGGAATAACGCTTAAAAGCCTAGTAATAACAACTGCAGCCCAAAATCTTATTTGAGCTCATACTAATACATAACCTATAAAAGCTTCTATTATAGTTAATAAATAAATAGTTAAACCCGATAATCACACAGTTTTTAAACGATATCTTATTATAAATATACCCTTAAAAATATGTAAATACAAAAATACAAAAAACAAACTTGCACCATTCGAATGAAAAATACGAAAAACTCAACCATAATTAACCTCATATATAATATATTGCACAGCATTAAAAGCTATACCTCCATCCGCAGTATAATAAAAAGTTAAAAAAGTACCAGTTAAAATCTGAAAAACCAAAACCATACCCAACATCCTTCCATAATTTCAATTAATATTTAAATTTTTACTTGTGGGCAAAGTAACAACCAACGAATTAACAAAATTAAAAAGATTATTTTTTCTTTTAATTATCTCATAAATCTTAACTTCTTCAGAGTTACATTTTAAAATTAAACTAATGAAATAATTTAACATTGTAATTAAACCCTTTTACACCAAAAATAAATATTCTTTCTAAACTAAATTACAATAAAATGTTTATCTTCTTGAACCGTAATCAAGCATAGTAATATCTATTTAACATTTTTATTTCATCCTAAGAACTTTACCTCATCAAGATAATATAATAATTTTTACTAATGAAATTAACATTTTAAATTAAAATTATTAAAGTTAAAGGTACAAAAAACATAAATAAACTTTTTCTATATTTAAATACCTCCCTAAACTTAGTACTTAAATTTACTATTCAAAACCCCAAAGACAAAGAAGAAAAAAACATTAAAAATAATAACAACAAAAAACCAAATCTCTGAACCTTAAAAATTTCCCTTAAAGAAAAAATTTTTACAAAAAAATTAACACTAAATGGCAAATTTATAAAAATTAACATAGTTTCCCAACCCACAAAATTACTAACATTAAAAAATTCAAACTTAGGAATAACTAAAACTATTAACACAAAATAATAAACAAAAATAAATAAAACATTTAAAAAAGACATTAAAAATCCTAAAGTAATTCAATTAAAAGATTCTGTAGACGATAAAATTAACAAATTTTTATATGTTTTCATTAATAATATTTGAAATAAACAAAAAAATAATCCCAATATTAATAAAAAAATTAACTTTCCTACCATTATTTGCAAAAAAATTAACAAAAAAGGTAACTTCTGAAAAGTTAAAAATCATATTAAATTAAAACCATAAACACTATTTGTAACTCTAAAAATTCAAAAATGAAAAGGAGCTATACCAATTTTAAATATTACCATTAACAATTGAAAATAACCAAAAGAAAACATTAAAAACAACAGACCCAATCTTTCCTGTATTACAAAATAATTAAACAAACTTCTATAGCTACCCACCTTTTTATTTAATGCTACAAATACCAAGGTTATTAACAAAAAAATTCTTCACCAAATTAAAATATTATTAACCAGAACACTTAATAACCTTAAAAAAACTACAAAAATTATTATAAAAATAAACAAAAATGAGCAGGTAAAACCTATAACAAATTTAGAAGACTTGTATAAAACTCATTAGTTAACTTATATCTTTTGCGCTTAAAACAAATGCACTTCTTATGCTATATTAACATTAAACTTAAACCTAAATTTTAAGATGTGCTAATACATTTTCAAATTAAAAATCTGACACTTTATACTTAAGTTAACATCTCTAATTACTCATTAAGATACAAATAAATTAAACGAGAAAAAATATATCTTTGAATAAAAAATACAAAACATTCCATTATAATAGCAAAAATACTAATTCACAAATATTTTTCACCTAAATAACTTTCAATTCCTATATACAACATTATACTAATTAAATGTCCTACTATAATATTAACTGTTAAACGCACAGTTAAAGCTAAAGGACGAGAAAACTCCCTAACAATTTCTACCAATAATATTCTAAAAGTTTTTAAATAAGTATCGCCCCCTTTACTTATATAAATAGAAAACTTTTCACTCGAAATAAAAGTTAACAATGTACTTAATCATGCTACTATTGCATAAACAAAAGTAAACTCAACTATACCACAAGGACAAAAAGAATACGTAAAATAACCACCAAAACAACAAATTAACAAAATAATAAAAGTAAAAAAAGAAATAACTGATCTTATAGGCAAAACTTTAGTAAAACTAAAAACACCAATTATACCATAAAAAAATTTTTTTACCAAAACATTTAACATACCCTCCTTAAAATACAACAAATACTGCAAAAAAAATACAAACATAAAAACATCTAAAAAAAACACTTGATTAATTTTTAAATAAACAAAACATAAAAATAGAACAAATAAATTAACGAAATCGGTAAAAACTTAAATCAAAATATTATTATTATTATATCGTAACGAAAACGAGGATAAGATCTACGAATAAAAATAATAGAAGAAAACATTAACAAACTAACAATTATAGAAAACTTAAAAAACAATATAGAAGTTATAACACTAAAAAAAAGTAAACTTCCATATTCCCTTAAAAACAACAAAACAAAAGCAATACTAGAATATTCTACATTATAACCTCTTACCAACTCTCTTTCTCCCTCGGCAAAATCAAATGGTGCACGATTTAATTCAGCAATAATTATAACCAAAAAAGGCAAATAAATAATAACCAGACTTAATATTATTTCCCTAACAAAAGAAAACATACTATAGTGGATTATAATAGCTAACAAATACAAAGAAAAAGCAATTTCATATGAAATTCTTTGACTTCTAGCACGCAATGCGCCAATAATACCATATTTTGATTTACTAACAATACCCCTAATTAAAGTAGCATAAACCGAAAAACCAATTAAACACATAAAAAACAATAAAGAATACTCAAAACTTAAAAAATCAAAAAAATAAGGTAAAACAAATCACTCCAAATACATAACTACAAAAGAAACACCTGGCACCAATAAAAAAGACAAATTAGAAGAATTCAAAGGTAAAGCCTGCTCTTTCTTTAACAATTTAACCCCATCCCATAAAGCCTGTAACACAGCCATAAATCTTATTTTTGTAGGACCCAAACGATTTTGACTACTTCCCAACATATGACGCTCATACAAAGTAATAAAAGCAATAGCCTGCATTACAAAAATTATTAACAAAATAATTATTAAAAAATTTAAAATAATCAAGAACTTACAACTTTAGATTTACAATCTAACATTTTAAATTAAACTAAATTCTTACTTTCACAGACTTAAGAGCTTACACCTTTTGATTAACAGTCAACAATTCTAAATTAAACTACCTCTTAAAACTACAAGAATAAATTCTTACTTTTTGTTTTCAAAACAAAATAAAATAGTTTAATTACTAGACTCAGGTTCCCCTAAATCTACTTTACTACAACTTACTCCCCTTTAGGCAATTGATGGATGATTTGTACCACATCTAAATAATCTTCAAAAAAATATTAAAATTTTTTTACTGTCTTTTACATTTTAATTATAACACTAAATTATAAAACCACAATCACAATTTATTGTAGGTCAAATTATACTCTTACATAAACCAAATATATATCTATTTTTATAAATAAAAATTTTTTATTATATACCTTAAGTATAAAATAAACGATCATACATGAGACCAATTTTTAAAGTAGTTAATGAGGGTTCTCAATTATTACTCAACCTCCAAAGATAATTTAGAAAATCTGCCAATATTCTTTCAGTTTAAACACAACTTTACTTCTGCTCTTTTAATTTTTGACTAATTAGGTACTAATCTAATTCGATTATCAAATCATAAAATTATAATTTTTTACCGCTAATAATTAAAATTTAACCTATAATTATTAAAATTTACACAAAAAATTACAATTAAAACAAAATAAAGTATAAATTTTTACAAGCCTAGCCGATTATTCTGGAACAAGTATTATACAAATAACTAATTACCGGGGTAAAAAAACATTGCCCACAAAATAAATTAAATTTAAATAATATTATTTTAATTATTCAAAAATCATAATCAAATTTTAAATCTATAAAAGCATTCTTTATAAGACTTATAACCCATTTATTGAAAATAAATTATACTAAAATTATACTAAAGCCTCCTTTATAGACTAACATTTTTAGTTTTGAAAACTAATAGTTTAAAACTTAACTTAAATCTATCTAAAAAATACACTGATCACTACCATAAAATTTTATTCCACCTACCATTACTACTATACCTAAAATTCTAGAAATTACCGAAAAACACATAAAATAAAAAAATATAATTTCCGTTAACAAACCCATAAATTTAATAAACAAACTTATTATCATAAATTCCAGCGCAATTAAAATAAAAATAAAACGATGTCACTTAAAAAACAACATAAACAATCTTAAAAACAAAAAAATAATTTTAAACTTTACGCAAAGCTCCAGAAAAATTTAAAAAATAACTAGTAAAATTTATAAAAAACAGCAAAATAAACAAAATATAAATAATTACTAATCAAAAAATACTATAATAAAAAACACTTAAACTTACATTATATAAAATACTATTATAAGAAATATTTAAAACTAATAAACTTAACAATAAACTTAAAACTACCAAATAACTTTTCACTAAATTAATTTTTGACAAACTAGAAAAATATACCAAAATTACAAAAATACCTCTCAAAAACAACAAACAAACAAAATAAGAAAATCACACATAACCACTAAAAGATAATATAGGTATACATATTAACATTCTTAAAATTAAAAAAAAACTACTTTTTATAGGATCCATACTTATATAACACATTACACCCCCCAATAAAGAAATACATAAAAAAAACCTAAAAATAAAACTTTTAACCCTTTCATTGTAAGTGAAAAATTCTAATTAAACTAAAAGTTCTCAGTAATAAATTCTTAATAACCCAAATATTATATTTTATATAAACTATATACTGTAAATTCCTAATATAATAAAACTTACTATCTATAATATATATATATATATGGCTTTTCTATATATAGAAATAATTAAGAATTAAAATTTACAAACCGATGCTTTTATGAAGGAAAAAACTCAAATTGTTTTTTCTAATTTATCGCATCCTTTTGATTGTAAATTTTAGTTATTAATTATTATAATTAGTAAACTTTTTAGTTTACATTTTTTTAGAAAATATTATATTATATATAATATAATATCATATTTATATAATATATTATAGAACTTAAATTTTATGAATGCAAATCATATATTTTACGCTTAAATTAAAGTCCCATAAAAAAATAAATAAGAAAAACACCAGGATAACCAAATTATTATATTTAAAAGAACTTATATAGCCTAAAAAAGTAGTACCAAACCTACCAAATAAATTAAAACCTATATAACCAAATTTATTTAAATTATTATCCATAAATTTTAAATTTTTAACTTTATAAATAACATTTTTTGCAAAATAATCTACTAAAAATTTATAAGCTAATTCCTTAAACAACATTTTAAAACCAAAATAAGCTAGAATAATAATTATAGCCAAATAAAACAAAGGCGCAAAAAAATCAACATATAAAAATAAAGAAGGAATAATTATTATATTATAATTTAACCATCAAATAAAAAAAATAGAAAAAACTACTAATCCTAAACTTAAAAAATTTATAACCAATGTTCTACTATAAACACTAACAACTTTACTAAACCTTAAAAAAAACCTTTTTCATAAACGATAACTATAACCAAAAGTTAAAAAGATTGTCACAAAAAACATTAAACTTAAAAAAACATAATAATTATTTATAAAAAACATTTCTAAAATAATATCCTTACTTACTATACCACTAGAAAAAACTAAACCACACAAACAAAACAAAGTTACCAATAACTGTAATTGTATAAATATAGGCAAATTACCATTATTACCATACCCACGACCATCTTGCTGACCATTACTACAATGAATAATATAACCAATTTGCATAAATAAACAACTTTTAAATAAAGCATGACTTACTAAATGAATAAACGAAATAAACCTTAAACCCAAACCTAAAGTTGTTATAGAAAATCCCATTTGGGAAAGTGTGCTTAAAGCAACAACTTTTTTTATATCTTCCTCAACTAAAGCAGCAACTCTAGAAAAAAATATAGTAAATAAACCAATTAATAGTACCACTATTATAGCCCTTCCATTTAACATTAACTTACTAAAATTTATTAATAAAATTAATCCCGCAGTAACCAAAGTTCTTCTATGTACCAAAGATCTAATGGGAGTAGGAGCTCTTATTGCTTTAGGTAACCAGCTACTAAATGGAAACTGAGCACTTTTAGTAAACGAAGCTAGCAATAATAATAATACCATAGTCCTACACATTAACTCAAAACTAAAAAAATAATAACCATAAAAAATTACCCCACTAAAAAAAGTAAAAATAAAAAAATCACCGATCCGGTTAGTTAAAGCAGTATTTATAGCACCAGAATTTCTATCTCAATTATTATAAAACAAAACCAAAAAAAATCTAGAAATACCCAACAAATCTCAACTTACCATTATAGTAAAAACTCTGCCCCTATAATTTAATCTAAACATACTTCCAACAAAAATTAATAATATAAAATAATAATAATTAAAATTAATCTCACCGTGTAAATAATAAGTTCTAAATACTACCACTCTTAAAGTAACTAAACCTAAAATTAAAGAAAATAAAATTCTATTAAAATAAAAATTAAACTTTAACGACAAAAAATCCCATTCCAAAACATATAGACCTAGTTTTATTAATGGCATAAAAAGAATTATTAACAACAATACCACAAAACCTAAAGACATCAAAAAAACCAAGATATTAATCTTACTTTAAAAACATTCTTAACAATTCAAGCTAACTTTTAAAATAAAAACTTTAAGCCAAATCACTTAATAATAAACAAAAATATACAATTTATACAACTCAAATTAATTTACCATATCATCATTCCATATAAAAACCACCAAAAATAAACAATATTAACATTAAAAACCTAATAATAGAACTAGCATCAGAAATTAATAAACCCAAAAACATTACAATTTCTAAATCAAAAATAACAAATATTAATATTATAATAAAAAAATGAATACTAAAAGAATTTTGAATTTTTCCCACACTTAAAAATCCCCTTTCAAATGCATTAACTTTTGACAAACTACCTCTTTTAATACTTATTGCAAAATTTAATATATAAAGTAAAATTAACAAAAACAAAGAAAACAAAACAACAAACAACAAATTAAATATTAAGCTACCAAACTTTAAAAGTTTAAAACTTTTTTTAATTTTCCTTTCGTACTATTAAAACTAAAAAAAAATAATAAACAAGATAAACAATTCTATCTTACAATGAATTAAACTAATATCACGTTAAATTAATTAAAAGAAGAACAGTCTTAAATTTTAAATCTTCTCCTTTTTTAATAAACTTAAATACAACATCGATGTAAAACTTACCTTACTATAAGTACTAGATTAGGTATGATTTTCTGTTAACTCTGGAGTAATTCTTTAAATTATTATTAGATAAAATAATTATATAAAATTCTACCCTAGAAAATTTTTAAAAACTGATTAATCAGTTTTTAAAAAAGAATTTCCAAAGACTTATCTTTGTTTTATTATAACAATATTTTTTTATATTAATTAAAAATTCACCTTAAAATTAAAATATACATTAACCAATAACTTCATTCATACTGGAACCCAATAAAAGCACAAATTATTTTGCTACCTTAATGTCCTCACGCTAAGACTGCCATTTAATTTTCATCACTGGGCAGAAGCCAACTTTACTTAAAAATCTAAGTCTTTAAAAAACATTTGATTAATCTCTGAGTTCTTTTATTAAATTATTAATATACACACAACTTTTAAACCTACTAATTTTAAAATAATATATATAATAAAAACTTATTATATAAACAAAAAAAAACAACAATAAATCTTAAATAAACAGTTATAAAACTAAAAACAAAAATACTTTAACTTTTACTATTTATATAAATTTCAACTATTATAATAAATTTCTAATTATTATAAAAACACAAATATCCTAAAAGTCGACATTTCAACACTAAAAATTATAACTTTTATTATGAAACAATAAAAATAACAAATTTTTCTACCTTTTAGTTTTATTATTTATTACTATAAAATTTTCCTTAAATGATATGCAATACCTAAAATTAAAAAAAAATAAATTATAGCTCCTATTCTTTTGTATCACAAACAAAAATTTTTTATAAACTAACAAGCTAATCTATATTTAAATAACATCATCTTTTAAAATTATCCAACAACGTAACCTCCAAAGCAATAGGCATAAAACTATGATTAGCCCCACAAATTTCTGAGCATTGTCCATAATAAACTCCCACTGTAGGAAATCTATAACATAAAGTTGATAAAATACCTCTTATAGCATCCAACTTAATTGACATAGTAGGTAATGCCCAAGAATGAATAACATCTGCAGATGTAATACAAAAACGAATATTTGTATCACACGGCACCACACAACGATTATCAACCTCTAATAAACGAGGTTCCCCAAGATTAAGTTGATCCAAAGATTTTATATAAGAATCAAATTCTAACCCAGGAATATCACTAAACTCATAACTTCAATATCATTGATGACCAGTAACCTTTACTGTTAAATTACTATCTAAATTTATTAAACCATAATAATAGAGTAATCTTAAAGAAGGAATTATTTGCATTAACAAAATAAGAGTTGGAAAAATACTACACAATAACTCACCAAATTGATACTCAATCTTTTTACTCTTGAAATAAAAATTATTTATAATTAAATACAAAAATAACAATACTACAAAAACTAATACGCCTAACAATAAACTACAATTAAATCTATGAAATCAATCTATATAACTAGAAAACATACTATTACAAAAATTTAAATTATATCCTTGAAAATAATTACCAATTAATTCTTTTATCCTTATGATTGGAAATCATATATACTTTATTATACTAAAGAACTAAAATAAAGTTTTAACCTACTTATTGACAATAAGAAATACTAAAATTATACTAAAACTTTTTATAACAAGAGAAAACACCTTTAGGGTATGAACCTAACAGACTTAATTATCCTATCTTATTTAAAACTCTTAACCCCTCAATTTGCAATTGAAAATACTTAATATACTAAGAATTTTTTATAATTTTATAACTGAACATCTAAAATAAATTTCAGATTGATATCTATGACCAAAAACATAACTACTTATACTATATTCAGGCCTACTATTAACAAACCTTTCATTTAACACCAAACGATAACTAAAAAATGATTCCAATAAAACATATAAAAATAAAAACATTGCAAACACTCTAACCATTGACCCATATGAAGACATTACATTTCAAACAGAATAAACATCAGGATAATCTAAATATTTACGAGGAAAACCATGCAAACCAGCAAAGTGTAAAGGAAAAAAAGTTAAATTAACACCAAAAAACATTAAACAGAATACAGCAGTTATTATTAATTTATCATAAACTAATCTCGTCATAAACCTTCATCACAAAGTAATTCCTGTAAAAATTCCAAATACTGCCCCCAATCTTAAAACATAATGAAAATGACTAACCACATAATAAGTATCATGTAAAATAATATCTAAACTTGAATTAGATAAAACAACACCTGTTAAACCACCAATAGTAAATAAAAAAATAAAACCTAAAACTCACAACAATAAAGGATTAAACACTATTTTTATTCCAAACAATGTAGCCAATCATCTAAAAACTTTTACACCTGTAGGAACTGCAATTACCATAGTAGCAGCCGTAAAATAAGCACGCGAATCTAAATCCATACCTACAGTATACATATGATGTGCTCAAACTACACAACCAATTAAACCAATACTTAAAATAGCATAAACTATACCCAACGATCCAAAAACTTCCTTTTTACCTGTTAAATATAAAGTAGACTGACTAATAATACCAAATCCAGGCAAAATTAAAATATAAACTTCAGGATGACCAAAAAATCAAAACAAATGTTGATAAATTAAAGGATTACCTCCAGTCCTTGGATCAAAAAAAGAAGTGTTTAAATTACGATCAGTTAATAATATAGTAATAGCACCGGCTAATACAGGCAATGACAAAACCAACAAAAAAACCGTTACAAATACCGTTCAAACAAATAAACTTATATGCTCCAAAGAAATAGAACTTCTACGTAAATTTTTTGTGGTACATATAAAATTAATACCCCCCAAAATTGAACTTAAACCCGCACAATGTAAACTAAAAATTGCCAAATCAACTCTTCTACCCGGATGACCTAAAGTCCTTAAAGGTGGATAAATTGTTCAACTTGTACCCCTACCCATATCTACAAAACAAGAATCCAAAATTAAAAACATTGCAGTAGGTAATAATCAAAAACTTAAATTATTTAAACGAGGAAACCTTATATCCGGAGCCCCAAGTATTAAAGGCACTATTCAATTACCAAAACCACCAATTATAGTAGGTATAACCATAAAAAAAATTATTAAAATCGCATGAGCGGTGATAATAGAATTATATAATTGACCATTCCCTAACAATAAACCTGGTTTAGCTAACTCTAAACGAATAATAAGCGACAAACTAGTACCAATTATACCTGATCACAATCCAAACAAAAAATATAATGTACCAATATCTTTATGATTAGAACTTTCTAACCATGTTGACAAACCTCCTTGATATTTTTTATATAT